TTAAAAATAAGCTAAATTAAGCTTTTGGGTTCATACCCCAAATATAAAGGAAATCCCTTTTTTTTAAAAATAGAGTGCCTGATTAAAGGACTATTCTGATAGAATAAATTAAGTAGAATTCTACCTTTATTATATTTTATAGAATTTAACTATATCTAATAATATCAAAAATTACGGTGCCCCTACACTAAAATATATGTAATTTTACACTGAATTTATAATTCAACTTAACCCCCATTTTTAAATTTTTTTTAATATTAATTCAAATAAAATATTTTTTTATTTTATTTTATTTTTTAGAACCCTAATTTCAATTTCTGCTAATTCTTGATTAGGATGTTGAATTGGACTTGAAATTAATTTACTTAGCTTTATCCCCCTAATTTCAAACCATAAAAATCTTTTATCTTCGGAAGCAGCATTAAAATATTTCTTAACACAAACTATTGCTTCCATTAATTTTTTATTTACAATTTTAATTAAAATAATTTTATTAAAAAATTTTGAAATCAATAATTTAATTTCAATTATAATCAACTCTTCAATATTAATAAAAATAGGATCTGCCCCCTTTCATTTCTGATTCCCAAATATTATTGAAGGTTTATCTTGATTTAATTGTTTTATTTTAATGTCATGACAAAAAATTTCCCCTATAATTCTTCTTTCTTATTATATAAATAATAAATTTTTAATAATAATTATAATTATTAATGTAATTATTAGTATTTTAGGGGGTATAAATCAAACATCATTACGTAAATTAATAGCATTTTCTTCTATTAATAATTTAAGATGAATATTGATAGCCCTATTAATTAGAGAAAATTTATGATTATTTTACTTAATAATATATTCTTTTTTAATTAGAATTTTATGTTTTATATTTAATTTATTAAATGTTTATTTTATTAATCAATTATTTATCATTAATTTAAATTCTTTAATTAAATTTTCTTTATTAATTAATTTTATATCTTTAGGAGGATTACCCCCATTTTTAGGATTTTTACCTAAATGAATTATTATTAATTTTTTAATTATTAATAAATTTTACATTATTGCATTTATTTTTATTATAATAAGATTAATTATATTATTTTTATACATCCGAATTATCTATTCTTCGATTACTTTTAATTATTTAAAGATAAAATGATTTAAATTCTACTTCAAAAATGAATCAATATTATTTATTAATTTATTTAGTTTAATTTCCTTATGAGGTATTATTATTAGAACTTTTTTATGATTTTAAGGTTTTAAGTTAAATAAACTAATAATCTTCAAAATTACAAAAAAAGAAATTCTTTAAGCCTTAGTATTTTATACCCCTTAAAATTTGCAATTTTATATCATTATTGAATATAAAGCTATATTAATAAAAGAGATTCCCCCATAAATAAATTTACAATTTATCGCTTATATTTCAGCCATTTTATTAGCGAAAATGACTTTATTCTACAAACCATAAAGATATTGGAACATTATACTTTATTTTTGGAATTTGAGCAAGAATATTAGGAACTTCTTTAAGTTTATTAATTCGAGCTGAATTAGGAATTCCAGGCTCTTTAATTGGAGATGATCAAATTTATAATACTATTGTAACAGCTCATGCTTTTATTATAATTTTCTTTATAGTAATACCTATCATAATTGGAGGATTTGGAAATTGATTAATTCCTCTAATATTAGGAGCTCCCGATATAGCTTTCCCCCGAATAAATAATATAAGATTTTGACTTTTACCCCCCTCTCTAAATCTTCTAATTTCAAGAATAATTGTAGAAATAGGAGCTGGAACTGGATGAACTGTTTATCCCCCCCTTTCATCAAATATTGCCCATGAAAGTAGATCAGTAGATTTAGTTATCTTTTCTTTACATTTAGCAGGAATTTCCTCAATCTTAGGAGCAATTAATTTTATTACTACAATTATTAATATACGAATTAATAATATATCATTTGACCAAATACCTTTATTTGTATGAGCTGTAGGAATTACAGCTTTACTATTACTTCTTTCTCTACCAGTTTTAGCTGGAGCTATTACTATATTATTAACAGATCGAAACTTAAATACATCATTCTTTGATCCTGCAGGAGGAGGAGATCCTATTTTATATCAACATTTATTTTGATTTTTTGGTCATCCAGAAGTTTATATTTTAATTCTACCTGGATTTGGAATAATTTCCCATATTATTTCCCAAGAAAGAGGAAAAAAAGAAACATTTGGATGTTTAGGTATAATTTATGCTATAATAGCAATTGGATTATTAGGATTTATTGTTTGAGCCCATCATATATTTACAGTAGGAATAGATACAGATACTCGAGCTTATTTCACTTCAGCAACTATAATTATTGCAGTTCCTACAGGAATTAAAATTTTTAGTTGACTAGCTACTCTTCACGGAACTCAAATTAATTATAGTCCATCAATTTTATGAAGATTAGGATTTGTGTTTCTTTTTACAATTGGGGGATTAACAGGAGTAATTTTAGCAAACTCTTCTATTGATATTACTTTACATGATACATATTATGTAGTAGCCCATTTTCATTATGTTTTATCTATAGGAGCTGTATTTGCTATTATAGGAAGATTTATTCATTGATATCCTTTATTTACAGGTCTTTCTTTAAATCCTTATTTATTAAAAATTCAATTTTTTTCCATATTTATTGGTGTAAATTTAACTTTTTTCCCTCAACATTTTCTAGGATTATCAGGGATACCTCGTCGATATTCAGATTATCCTGACAATTTTACCTCATGAAATATTATCTCTTCCCTAGGATCATATATTTCTTTTTTATCATTAATAATAATAATAATAATTATCTGAGAATCAATAATTACCCAACGAATTATTTTATTTTCCCTTAACATACCCTCCTCAATTGAATGACTTCAAAATTTACCCCCTACTGAACACTCATATAACGAACTACCTATTTTAAGAAATTTCTAATATGACAGATTATATGTAATGGATTTAAACCCCATTTATAAAGGATTTATCCTTTTTTTAGAAATGGCCACTTGATCTAACATTAATCTACAAAATAGAGCTTCTCCTTTAATAGAACAAATTATTTTCTTTCATGACCATACTTTAATTATTTTAATTATAATCACCATTTTAATTAGATATTTAATGATTAATTTATTTTTAAATAACTATATTAATCGATTTTTATTAGAAAATCAAATAATTGAATTAATTTGAACTATTATCCCAGCTATTACTTTAATTTTTATTGCTTTACCCTCATTACGATTATTATATCTTTTAGATGAATTAAATAATCCTTTAATTACTTTAAAATCAATTGGTCATCAATGATATTGAAGTTATGAATACTCAGACTTCAAAAATATTGAATTTGATTCTTATATAATTCAATATTCCAAATCTACCCCAAATAATTTTCGTCTTTTAGATGTTGATAATCGAATTATCTTACCTATAAATAATCAAATTCGAATTATAGTTACTGCAACTGATGTAATTCACTCCTGAACTATACCATCATTAGGAGTTAAAATTGATGCTAATCCTGGTCGTTTAAATCAAACTAATTTATTTATTAATCGACCAGGTATATTTTTTGGACAATGCTCAGAAATTTGTGGAGCTAATCACAGATTTATACCTATTTTAATCGAAAGAATTTCAATTAAAAATTTTATTAGATGAATTAATAATTTTTCTTCATTAGATGACTGAAAGCAAGTACTGGTCTCTTAAACCATTTCATAGTAAATTAGCATTTACTTCTAATGAAAGAATTAGTTAAAATATAACATTAATATGTCAAATTTAAATTATTACATTAGTAATATTCTTTTATTCCCCAAATAATACCTATTAATTGAATTTTTTTTTTTGTTTTTTTTATTTTAATCTTTATTATTTTTAATATAATAAATTATTATATTTATAATTTTAACAATAATATTAATAATAATAAAATTTTTAAAAAAAATATAAAACCCCTTTATTGAAAATGATAAATAACTTATTTTCTATTTTTGACCCCACAACAAATATTTTTAATTTACCTTTAAATTGAATTAGAACTTTAATTGGATTAATATTTATTCCCTATACTTTTTGATTAATTCCTAACCGACAATTTATCTTTTGAAACCTTATTCTTAATAAACTTCATAACGAATTTAAAATATTATTAAAAATTAATAGTTTTAAAGGATCAACTTTTATTTTCATTTCTTTATTTACATTTATTTTACTCAATAATTTTCTAGGTTTATTCCCTTATATTTTTACAAGAACTAGTCATATTTCTATTTCTCTATCTATTTCACTCTCCTTATGATTAAGATTCATATTATATGGATGAATTAATAATTATCAACATATATTTATTCATATAATTCCTCAAGGAACACCCCTAATTCTAATACCTTTTATAGTAATAATCGAAACAATTAGAAATATTATCCGCCCAAGAACTTTAGCTGTTCGACTAACAGCTAACATAATTGCAGGACACTTATTATTAACCCTTTTAAGAAGAACAAGAAATAATTTATCATTTTTTATATTATTAATTTTAATCTTTACACAAATTCTTCTATTAATTTTAGAATCTGCTGTTGCAATTATTCAAGCTTATGTAATTTCTATTTTAAGTACACTATACTCTAGAGAAGTAAATTAATTAATGACAATAAATAATAATCACCCCTTCCATTTAGTAAATTATAGCCCATGACCCTTAAGTGGAGCTATTGGAGTAATAACTTTAGTTACAGGAATAATTAGATGATTCCATAAACTTAGTATAAACTTAATAATTTTAGGTTATATAATTATTTTATTGACAATATATCAATGATGACGAGATATCTGCCGTGAAAGAACATATCAAGGGAATCATACTATTATAGTTTCTAAAAATTTACAATGAGGAATAATTTTATTTATTATTTCCGAAATTTTCTTTTTCATCTCTTTTTTTTGAGCCTTTTTTCATAGAAGATTATCCCCTAACATTGAAATTGGAGCCATATGACCTCCTTACAATATTGTCCCATTTAATCCTTTACAAATTCCCTTATTAAATACAATTATTTTAATTACATCAGGAGTATCTGTGACTTGAACTCATTATTCAATTTTAAAAAATAATTTCTCTCAAACTACCCAAAGTTTAATCATTACTATTGCATTAGGAATTTATTTTACTATACTTCAAACTTATGAATATTTTGAAGCACCTTTTACTATTGCCGACTCAATTTATGGATCAACATTTTTCATAGCTACAGGATTTCATGGATTACATGTAATCATTGGGACAACTTTTCTAACGATTTGTCTAATTCGACATTTAATTTCCCACTTTTCTAATAAACATCACTTTGGATTTGAAGCAGCAATTTGATATTGACACTTTGTTGATGTAATTTGACTATTTCTTTTTATCTCTATTTATTGATGAGGTAATTAACTATTTATATAATATATTTAGTATATTTGATTTCCAATCAAAAGGTTTAATTCAATTTAATGTAAATAATAAATTTATTATTATTTATCTCAATTTTAATCATTATAATTTCTAATATTTTAATATTTTTAACTATTATTATATCTAAAAAATCATTCATAGACCGAGAAAAAAATTCCCCCTTTGAATGTGGTTTTGACCCCAAATCTTCAGCACGAATTCCATTTTCGCTTCACTTTTTCTTAATTACAGTAATTTTTTTAATTTTTGACGTAGAAATTGCTTTAATTTTTCCTTTAATTTTATCTTTTAATTTAGTTAATTTTTTCTCAATAATAAAAATTAGATTTTTTTTTTTAATTATACTTTTAATTGGTCTTTACCATGAATGAAATCAAAATATATTAAACTGAACAAATTAATTAGGATTATAGTTTAATTAAAACATTTGATTTGCATTCAAAATATATTGAATTCAATTTATCTTAAATATGAAGCAATATTATGCATTTAATTTCGACTTAAAAGAAAGAGTTTATAACTCCATATTTTTAATTGAAACCAAAATAGAGGTATATTACTGTTAATAATATTAATGAATTAAAATTCCAATTAAAGAAATATAAAAATTAAGCTTCTAACTTAACTCATAGTAGAAAATATCTATTAATATTTCTTATTTATATAGTTTACATTAAAACATTACATTTTCATTGTAAAAATAAAAAAACTTTTTTATAAATATTTAAAGATTAAATAATCTCCGTAATAGCTTCAATATTACACTCTAATTTATAAGCTATTTAAATTTAAAATAATAATAATAATAATAATAAATAAAAAATTAATATTCAAAAAAAAAATCTAATTAAATAAATTTTAAAATTATTTATTTGATAAAAATTATAAATAATAGAGTAATTTTTAATAATAGTATATATTCCTAGACCTCTATATAACTCTCTTCATCCCATATCTAAATTTTTTGATAAATTCTGACTAATTTTTAAAAAATAAAAATTTAACCTATAAGTAGAAAGATTAGGCATAAATCATATCAAACATAAAAAATTACTTATATTATATACCATCAAAAATTTATTAACTGAATAAATTTTTATTTTTCTAATTAAATAACCCATTAATAAACCTATTATTATAAAATAAATAACTATTATTTTTATATTAAAAGGCAAATAAATTATGTAAGGATAATTAAAAATCAATCAACTTAAAAATCTCCCTACAAATAAACTTATGAATAATAACATAAATATTCTCTTTAATATCAAATAATCTTCGTCATATAAATTATAAATAACTAATAAGTTATAATCATTAATTATTAAATAAAATAATAAACGAATAGAATAAAATATAGTTAATCCCGTAGAAAAATAATATAAAAAAAAAATTAATAAATTTAAATCTCTTATACTTACCATCTCTAAAATTAAATCCTTAGAATAAAATCCCGCTAAAAATGGAATTCCACATAAAGATAGATTAGAAATATTTAAACATAAAGAAGTTAAGGGAATATAAAATCTTACCCCCCCTATATAACGAATATCTTGAATATCATTTATTATATGAATAACTACCCCAGCACATATAAATAATAAAGCTTTAAATATAGCATGAGTTAATAAATGAAAAAAAGCTAAATCCGAAAACCCTATTCTTAAAATTCTTATTATTAAACCTAATTGACTTAATGTAGATAAAGCAATAATTTTCTTTAAATCAAATTCATAATTTGCAGACACTCCCGCCATAAATATAGTTAAACCCGACAATAATAATAAAAATTTTAAAAAAAACATATCAATCAATATTAAATTAAATCGAATTAATAAATATACACCAGCAGTCACTAAAGTAGAAGAATGAACTAACGCAGACACTGGAGTCGGAGCAGCTATTGCTGCAGGTAATCAAGAACTAAAGGGAATTTGAGCTCTCTTAGTTATAGACGCAATAATCAATAAAACTCCAATAATATTTATTCTAAAATCATTATTTATAAAATTCAAAAAAAAAATATAATTTCAACTTCCATAATTTATTATTCAAGAAATTAACATTAAAATCATTACATCACCAACACGATTTGATAAAGCTGTTAATATACCAGCATTATAAGATTTTATATTTTGATAATAAATTACTAAACAATAAGAAACCAATCCTAACCCATCTCAACCTAAAAAAATTCTAATTATATTGGGACTAACAATTAATAAAATTATAGAAAAAACAAATAATAAAACTAAAATAATAAAACGATTTAAATTTAACTCTGAAGATATATATCTCTTCCTATAATAAATAACTGAAGAAGAAATTAACGAAACAAATATTATAAACACTAATGATATTCAATCTAATAAAATAGATATAACAATTATCACTGAATTAAAAGAAATAATTTCTCACTCTAAAAATAAAACTATATTTTCTATTATAAAATAAATTAAAAAAAAAAAATTAATTATTCTAAAAAAAAACAAAAAAAAAAAACTTATAAAACAAATTGAAAATTCTTTTATAATTTAAAATGAAATTAATTTCATATTTTTGACCCCACAAATCAATATTTTTTTTAAACTATTTAAATAAAATCAAATGAAAAAGAAATCAATCTTTAAAATTATTAAATTTAAAGGTAATCAATGTAATATTAATATTAAATATTCACGAGATGTTCCTGTATAAAATCTATAAATTCTTATATTATATTTTCCATGCTGAGTATAAGAATATAAATATAATCTATACCCGGCTCTAAAAAAAGAAATTATAATAAGAATAATTATAGATAAATATGATCACCCAACAATTCTATTAATTAATCTAATTTCCCCTATTAAATTTATTGAGGGGGGAGCAGCTATATTAGAAGATAAAAGTAAAAATCACCATAAACTTAATGAAGGTATAAAATTTATTATTCCCTTATTAATAAATAGTCTTCGTCTATATAACCGCTCATAATTAATATTAACTAAACAAAATATCCCTGAAGAACATAATCCATGACCAATTATTATTACATATGAACCTAAATAACCTCAATAATTTATAGTTATAATACCGCAAATTACTAAACTTATATGAGCTACAGAAGAATAAGCAATTAATGACTTTATATCAACTTGCCTAAAACAATTTAATCTAATATACAATCCCCCTAATAAACTAATAATTACTCAAATAAATCTAAACTTTATATTAATTTTCTGGAAAATAATTATAATCCGTAAAAGCCCGTAACCCCCCAATTTTAATATAATACCTGCTAAAATCATAGAACCAGAAACAGGGGCCTCTACATGAGCCTTTGGTAATCATAAATGAACAAAATATATTGGCATTTTCACTAAAAAAGCTAAAATTATAGATAAATATAACAAAAAAAAATTTAGATTAAAAAATTTAAAAAAATATATAATTATATAATTTAATCTATTAAAAATAAAAAAAATACCTATTAATATCGGTAAAGAAGCAAATAATGTATAAAACAATAAATATATTCCAGCTTGAATACGCTCAGGTTGATACCCTCACCCAATAATTAATATTAAAGTAGGAATTAATCTCCCCTCAAAAAATAAATAAAATATAAATAAATTTATAACTCTAAAAGTTAAATATAATATAATCAATAAAATAATAATATTAAATAAAAAGAATTCCACATAAAAATTTAATTTATTTAAATTTTCCCTAGCTATTACTATCAATATACAAATTCAAATTCTTAATAAAATTAAACCGTATGAAACTAAATCGCACCCTATTATATATCTTAAATTACAAAAATTTATAATATTTATATTAAAACTTATAAATATAAATATTATTAATATTAATAATATTTGAACCATTCAAAATATATTTTTTATAAAACATAAAGGAATTAAAAAAATTATTATAAAAAAAAATTTTATCATTATAATATTCTAAATCTCTGAAAATAATCATTCCCATGAGTTCGAATTATTGAAACTAAAATAGATAATCCTAAAGCCCCCTCACAAACTGAAAATAATAAAAAAACTATTAATATATACATATCATACTCAATATAACTAAAAAAAATTATCATAAAAAAAAAAATTCTTAACACAATAAATTCTAATCTTAATAAAATAATTAATAAATGTTTATGTTTAGAAATAAAAATTATATTACCTAAAATAAATATTATTAAAACAATAATTCATATACTTAATACTATCATTAGTTTTTATAGTTTAAAAAAAACATTGGTCTTGTAAATCAAAAATAAATTTATTTTTTAAAAACTTCAAAGAAAAAGAAACTCTTTATCTATAATCTCCAAAATTATTATTTTTATAAACTATTCTTTGTCATCTTAAAAATATTTTTTTCTTTTTTAATTGTTTTACTTTCCATTATAATACTATTTCTCAACCACCCCCTATCAATAGGATTAATAATCTTAGTTCAAACTTTAATTACCTGTATATTATCTGGAATATTAATCAATTCATATTGATTTTCTTATATCTTATTTTTAGTATTTTTAGGAGGATTATTAGTTTTATTTATTTATGTTTCAAGAGTAGCTTCAAACGAATTATTTAATACAAATTTTTTATTAAAAAATTCTATAATTATTATATTATTTTTATCTTTTTTCCTAAGAATTATATACATATATAACTTAAATTTATTAAATTTTTTATCTAATTATGAAATAATAAATATACTAAATTTTTTTATTTTTTTTAATAACGAAAATAAAATTAATTTAACTAAATTATATAATAATCAAACCTATTTTATAATATTAATATTAATTATTTATCTTTTTATTACATTGGTAGCTATTGTAAAAATTACCAATATCTTTTTTGGTCCCTTACGAACAATAAATTAACCCTATTATTAATGATAAATAAATTTCAACCCTTACGAAAAATCCACCCTTTATTAAAAATTATTAATAAATCATTAATTGATCTACCAACCCCCTCTAATATCTCAATATGATGAAATTTTGGTTCTCTTTTATTTTTATGTTTAATTATTCAAATCGTTACAGGATTATTTTTAACCATATATTATACAGCAAATATCGAATTAGCTTTTTATAGAGTTAATTATATCTGTCGAAATGTAAACTATGGATGATTAATTCGAACTATTCATGCTAATGGAGCATCTTTTTTTTTTATTTGTATTTATCTTCATATTGGCCGAGGAATTTACTATGAATCCTTTAATTTAAAATTTACATGAATAGTAGGAATTATTATTTTATTTATTTTAATAGCAACAGCCTTTATAGGATATGTACTACCTTGAGGACAAATATCTTTTTGAGGAGCTACAGTAATTACTAATCTTCTTTCTGCTATTCCATATTTAGGATCTATGCTAGTTAACTGAATTTGAGGAGGATTTGCAATTGATAACGCAACTTTAACTCGATTCTACTCATTTCATTTTATTCTCCCATTCATTATTTTAATATTAACAATAATTCACTTATTATTCCTACATCAAACAGGTTCTAATAACCCACTAGGAATTAACAGTAATTTAGATAAAATTCCATTCCACCCATTTTTCACTTTTAAAGATTTAATTGGATTTATTATATTAATATTATCTCTTAGATTATTAACTTTATCTAATCCTTACTTATTAGGAGATCCTGATAATTTTATCCCTGCTAATCCTTTAATTACTCCTATTCATATTCAACCTGAATGATATTTTCTATTTGCTTATGCTATTTTACGCTCTATTCCCAATAAATTAGGAGGAGTAATTGCTTTAATTATATCAATTTTAATTTTAATTGTATTACCCCTAACTTTTAATAAAAAAATACAAGGAATTCAATTTTACCCCCTTAATCAAATTATATTTTGAACTATAGTAACTTCTATTATTCTTTTAACATGAGCTGGAGCCTGTCCTGTTGAAGAACCTTATATTTTTACTAGTCAATTATTAACCATTTTATATTTTTTTTATTTTATCATTAATCCATTTATTAATAAATATTGAGATAATTTAATTTTTAATTAATTAATGAGCTTGTAAAAGCATTTGTCTTGAAAACTTAAGAAAGAATATATAATTCTATTAATTTATACTAAAAATATTAACTAACTTAAAAAAATTTTGCCACCTAAAAAAAATAATAAAAAATTTAAAGAAATTGGTAAATATCTTTTTCAAGATAAATATATTAACTTATCATAACGATAACGAGGTAAAGTCCCCCGTACTCAAATAAATAAAAAAGAAATAAATGACAACTTTAAATAAAAAAATAACCTTAACCTATACCCCCCAACATATAAAATAACAAATAATAAACTTATAAATATAATTCTAATATATTCAGACATAAAAATTAAAATAAAACCTCCTCTTCTATACTCAACATTAAATCCCGACACTAATTCTCTCTCACCTTCAGCAAAATCAAAAGGTGTTCGATTAGTTTCAGCTAATCTTGAAGATAATCAACATAATCTTAAAGGTAACATTAAAAAAAAAAACCATATATATTCTTGGTAAAAAAAAAAATTAATTATATTAAAATCTATAATTATTATAATTCTTGATAATATAATTAAGGCCAATCTAACTTCATAAGAAATAGTTTGAGCTACAGATCGCAACCCACCTAATAAAGCATAATTAGAATTTGAAGACCAACCAGCAATTATAACTGTATATACACTTACTCTAGTACAACATAAAAAAAATATTACTCCCAAATTAAATCTAATTAAATTAAAATAATAAGGAATTAATAATCAAGATATTAAAGAAACTACAAGTCTCACAACAGGAGAAAAATAATAAACAACATAATTAGAATAATTTGGAAAAATATGCTCTTTATTAAACAATTTAATGACATCTGAAAAAGGCTGTAAAATTCCTAAATAGCCAACTTTATTAGGACCTTTACGAATTTGAATATACCCTAAAACTTGACGTTCTAATAAAGTTAAAAAAGCAACCCCAACTATAACTCCAATTAATATAATTAAAACCCCAATAGTAAATATATATATATCATTAATTATCATTTACTATATATATAATTAATTATATATTTATGACTTCTAAAATCAATACATTTTTTCTGCCAAAATAGTTATAATTATAATTATAAATATTCATAAAAATAAAATTATTTTTAATATTTAATCCTTTCGTACTAAAATATTATTATTATTTAAAGATAGAAACCAACCTGGCTTACACCGGTTTGAACTCAGATCATGTAAGATTTTAATGATCGAACAGATCAAAATTTTAAACTTTTGCATTTAAATTTTATCTTAATCCAACATCGAGGTCGCAAACTTTTTCTCCTATTTGAACTAAAAGAAAAAATTACGCTGTTATCCCTAAGGTAATTTTTTCTTTTAATCATTATAAATGGATCATATAATCATAAATTAATGTTAAAATAGTAAAAAAGTTAATTTAATTTTTTTATCCCCCCAATAAAATATTTTTATTTATTTTAATTCAAAAATTTAAATATAAATAATAATAAAATAAAATATAAAACTCTATAGGGTCTTCTCGTCTTTTAAATATATTTTAGCTTTTTAACTAAAAAATTAAATTTTATAATTTAATTAGAGACAGTTTATATTTCATCCAATCTTTCATACAAGCCTCCAATTAAAAGGCTAATGATTATGCTACCTTTGTACAGTCAAAATACTGCAGCCCTTTAATAATTTATCAGTGGGCAGATTAGACTTAAAATTATTTACATAAAGACATGTTTTTGATAAACAAGTGAATATATTTTTGCCGAATTCCTTTAATTAATTTTAAATAAATTTTTATTTAAATAAATTTTATATACTAATTTTATCATTATATCTAATTTTATCTTATTAAAATATATTTTTTTATAAAAATTTAAATTTTTTTTAAAATTTTAAATTTAATTAAATTATTTATAAAAAATTATAATTTATTTTACAATTTAAATCTTAAAATTTTAACTATAAATAAAATAAATATTATAAAAATTTATTTTAAAGCTTATCCCTTAAAATATTTAATATTAACAAATAAAATTTTATATAATAAAAAATTTAAATTTAATATTTAAAATTAAATTTTTTTCTAAAAAAACTAGATATTTTTAAAAACGATTAACATTTCATTTCTAATTAATTATTAAAAATAATTATACCACATTAACTTTATTAATTAATTAACCCCTTTAAATTCAAGAAATTTCCCCCTAGAAAATATTATTAATAAACTCTGATACACAAGATACAATAAATCAAATTTACTTAAAAATAAATTAATTATCTATTATTTCAAAATTCTTTTACAATACTATTACCCTATAAATTTTTTTATTTTTTCTATAAATATACTTTAACCCCCATTAAAATATATGTATATACAAATAAAAATTTTTTTATTATTTTTTTTTTTATTAATTTTTCCCCCTCAAATTAATTAAATTTAATATCTTTTCAATGTAAATGAAATGCTTTTCAAGCTCTAATTTGTTCTTTCTAGAAACACTTTCCAGTACCTCTACTTTGTTACGACTTATTCCAATTTATTAATGAAAGCGACGGGCAATATGTACATATTTCAATTTTTAATCATTTTAATAAATTAAATAAAATTACATTTAAATCCACTTTTAAATATATATTAAAACATATTATCCATTTAATTATTTTTATTGTAATCCATTTTATTCTTAATTATAATCTGCATCTTGATTTAAATTAATTTAATTTTTAAATTTTTAAATATTATTCCCCTTAAAAAATATTTTTATAATAACGATATACAAAATAAATAAAATTAAGTAAATTTATTCGTGGATTATCAATTAATAAACAGATTCCTCTAAATGAACTAAAATACCGCCAAATTATTTAAATTTTTATAAATAATTACATACTATTTTAGTATTTTAATTTAATTTTTAATAATAGAGTATCTAATTCTAGTTTTTTAAAAAAATTTAATAAATCATATAATTAAATAAAATTTTAATTTAATTAAAATTTCACCTAATAATTAAATATTTTATTTTTAAATAATATTTATTATTTACTAATAAAATTTAAATCATTTTTTGTTTAACCGCAACTGCTGGCACAAAATTTGTTAATAATATATAAATATTACTAAATCTTAATTTCTTAAATTTTTAATATTAATTACTGCTAGAATAAAAAATTAAAAATTATTAAAATAATTAAAAATCAATGTTAAAATTTACATGTAAAACAAATTTAAATTAAACTTTATAAATCATAAAAAATTTATTTATATATAAATATTTTTCATATAGATTTTTTTTTTTTATAAATTAAAAATTATATTATATTATATATATTAATATATTAAATATTTTTATTATATTAATATTAATAATATAATAATAAATATATTAATATAATAATATTATTATTAATATATGATTATATATATATATATATWAAAWWTTTTTWTTATATTAAAATATTTAAWAGAAATTATTAAACATTAAATATTTTCTTTTTCTTTCTTCTTCATAATATATATAAAATACCTAAATTGCTATATAAAATTTTATAAATTAAAAAATTATATTATATTATATATATATTAATATATTAAATATTTTTATTATATTAATATTAATAATATAATAATAAATATATTAATATAATAATATTATTATTAATATATGATTATATATATATATATATTAAATATTTTTATTATATTAAAATATWTAATAGARATTATTAMACAYTAAATATTTTCTTTTTCTYTCTTCTTCATAATATATATTAAATACCTAAATTGCTATATAAAATTTTATAAATTAAAAAATTATATTATATTATATATATATTAATATATTAAATATTTTTATTATATTAATATTAATAATATAATAATAAATATATTAATATAATAATATTATTATTAATATATGATTATATATATATATATATTAAATATTTTTATTATATTAAAATATTTAATAGAAATTATTAAACAYTAAATATTTTCTTTTTCTYTCTTCTTCATAATATATATTAAATACCTAAATTGCTATATAAAATTTTATAAATTAAAAAATTATATTATATTATATATATATTAATATATTAAATATTTTTATTATATTAATATTAATAATATAATAATAAATATATTAATATAATAATATTATTATTAATATATGATTATATATATATATATATTAAATATTTTTATTATATTAAAATATTTAATAGAAATTATTAAACATTAAATATTTTCTTTTTCTTTCTTCTTCATAATATATATTAAATACCTAAATTGCTATATAAAATTTTATAAATTAAAAAATTATATTATATTATATATATATTAATATATTAAATATTTTTATTATATTAATATTAATAATATAATAATAAATATATTAATATAATAATATTATTATTAAAAATTTCTTTAAATAAAAAGAAATCTTTATCTTTTTTATTATTGAATAAATTTTCCTTTAAAATTTATTTTAACCATGTTTAATAATTATATATATAAATAAATAAAAATAACAA